ATGAATGGTTCTCTGAAGGAATTCCGTTCTTACAGATAAATGCTCAATCCCCAAGTAGGCTTACAAAGTTGATCATGCTCAAATGCTTTCTGGGTCGTCTTCGACTTTGCGATTGATGTTTCTCTCAAAAAACTGTGAAACTTTTTACATACAAAGCAAAGGGTTTACTTGTTACTAACTAACATATAGCCTCTAGTCTTCTTTAGATGCCTTGTTTCACTCCGATAGTCTTATAGGTCGCGTCGATGCAGAGGAAATGAATGCATTTGCATACTATTAAAACAAAACATTAATTTAATTACGAAATAAATAAAATGCAATCTGGATTCTGCCAAATCATTGATTCGACTGGATCTTACGGAGCCTGTTCATGCATGACATGATTCGGGGCTGATCATAGAAAGAATTCTATTCAAGCGAACCAGCCTATCGTCTGTATATAGCTTATACGGTGGTTAGAACAAAGACACATTGGTTTGTGAATTTCAATGTGGCAGAAAGGGGCATATATCTGCACGGCCTAATCAATAGTTCAAGTCACACACTCCCATAATCCATTTTCCTTTCGAAGAATTCCCTTCAACTCGTCGTGTTCTGTTAAATAACAGAATACAATATTACAATATTGTGGGGTTGAAGGAAAGAGAATGTCCAAAAACATGTCTTATTCATATTAATAAGACACATTTGTAGCAATGAAATACTATTGTTCCTTCCCCAAGTGTAAATGGTTGATTACAAAGATCTATGATCTATCTTCTCTATAAGGGACCCGAAATACCCTGTTTACGTATCATTAAGAAGTGCATTAACATAAATACAGCAGTAAGGAGAGGCAATACAAAAGTGTGTAAACTATAAAAACGAGTCAAAGTGGATTGTCCCACACTAGTACTTCCGCGTAATAACTCTACCAAAGGCGATCCTACTATAGGAATAGCTTCAGGAACCCCTGTTACAATTTTGACCGCCCAATAACCAATTTGATCCCAAGGTAAGGAATAACCGGTCACACCAAAAGACGCGGTCAATACAGCCAGAACTACACCTGTAACCCAAGTCAATTCTCGAGGTTTTTTAAATCCACCGGTGAGATACACACGAAATACATGCAGTATCATCATTAGAACCATCATGCTTGCCGACCACCGATGAACTGATCGGATTAACCAACCAAAATTTGCTTCAGTCATTATGTATTGAACAGAAGCAAACGCGTCAGTAACAGTTGGACGATAATAAAAAGTCATAGCAAACCCCGTAGCTACTTGTACTAAAAAACAAGTAAGGGTAATTCCGCCTAGACAATAAAATATGTTGACATGAGGAGGAACATATTTACTAGTTATATCATCTGCAATCGCCTGAATCTCGAGACGTTCTTCGAACCAATCGTAGACTTTATTGAGATAGGTAAACCGGGGGGACTCCCCCTCTGAGAACCGTATATGAGAATTTGATCTCGTACAGCTCAAGCAGAAACACACAAATACTGCTCCCAGCGCATATGGAATAGATCTTCCGATTTCATCTAATCTTCTCGGAAGTTCAGATACGAAGCATTAAAAAAACGAAAGTTCTTCTTTGTGGTGATAATGCCAAAATATCAAGTCGGCTCTTCCTTTTTTTCTTTATTATTACTACAGGCCTCTTGAATCTTCTCTTTCCCTATTTGTTCTTTGATTTGTTAGTTGTGTGTAATCCGGCTTTGACTATTGTTTTTTCTCATTGATAGGAATTTCTCTTGTTAAGACCCTATAAATTAATTGAAACCCCAGATTCATACTAGAACCACGATGATTCAATAAAAACCCCAAGCCCAAAGATTCCCTGAGTAAGAACTATCGGATCATCACTTATTCAATCAATTAGGTATAATGACTCAAAATACGAAAGAATTTACCTTATTAGTCAAACTAAGCATAAACAGAAAGAAAAATCTTTCAATTTATAATCTAATTCGTTGAAAATTTTGTAGTTAGAATCCGGTCACAAGGTCTGAATATTCAGTATGAATCATAGTTCAATTCTGTATCTATTTCATAATATTCCGTGCTCCAGATACTAGGATGAGTATCCGACGAGGTAGAACCGCCTTGATAAAGATAAGATGACAGAACCATTCTCTGTATTATCAATAGGATCAATTATAACAAGTCACACACTCATATTCCGGAAATACAGAAAGAAATTCCGCGATCGAACTACCAAGGGTGTTATAAATCAGAAACTTGAAATTTAACTTTGTATTGAAAAACTCGAACTTACTAGTTCTTGTGGATTTAATTCATTAAAATTCCATCCAGTAAAACGGAAGAATTATAAATCTCTAAAATAATAGATAAGAATACTGCAAATAAAGCCATTGCGATACCCATCAAAGGAGTAGTTCCCCACCCAGGAGCTACTTTACCATATTCCGAATTCAACGGTTTCAATAAAGCCCCTACCGTAGTTTGTCTTGGACGAGATCTAGAACTACTATCAACGGTTTGTGTAGCCATAAATCCGATTGTATTTATTGAGATCTGTTGACTTTGTATACCATTCCCCTGTAAATAAAGGATCTTATCAGAGATCCATTGCGGTCTTGAATTCATCTAAGAATGGAAACAGCAACCCTAGTCGCCATCTTTCTATCTGGTTTACTTGTAAGTTTTACCGGGTATGCCCTATATACCGCTTTTGGGCAACCCTCTCAACAACTAAGAGATCCGTTCGAGGAACACGGGGACTAGTTGAAGTAATGAGCCTCCCAATATTGAATGCATATTGGGAGGCTCATTACTTCAACGGAGATAATGAAAAATCATTTCTTAGTTGGAACTTTAGGCGGTTCTCGAAAAAATATAGCGAAAAAAATTATCCCTAGAGTCGAGACTAATAGAAATGTATAAACCAATGCTTCCATAGATTCGATTGTGGTTTACAATTATAGCTTCCATACCTGTTTATTGGGGATTATTTCCCTGATAAAGAAAGAGTCAAATGATTATTGCTTTCATATTTTTCGTCTCTCTTTTTGTGATTTGATTTGACATTAGGGATCAGAGAAATCTTGATTTAATGTATCAGACTGCTTGTCTTCTTGTAGTTGGATCTCCTAGTTTTTGGAATGCTCCAAATTCTACTTGAGAATCTAAATCTGGATCAATACCAGCAAAAACATCTCTGAACAAGGTTCTAGCCCCATGCCAAATATGTCCGAAGAAGAAGAGCAGCGCAAAGGAAGCATGTCCAAAAGTAAACCAACCCCTTGGACTACTACGAAAAACACCATCCGATTTCAAAGTAGCACGATCTAATTCAAAAATTTCACCCAATTGAGCACGTCTAGCATATTTTTTCACAGTAGCAGGATCACTATAACTGACTCCATTGAGTTCGCCACCATAGAACTCAACAGTTACACCTACTTGTTCGACGCTATATTTCGATTCTGCTCTTCTAAAAGGAACATCGGCTCTAACAATTCCATCTCCGTCTATCAAAACGACTGGAAATGTTTCAAAAAAAGTAGGCATACGACGTACAAATAGCTCACGTCCTTCTTTATCTCTAAATATTGGGTGGCCTAACCATCCAACAGCTATTCCATCCCCATTGTCCATTGAACCTGCCCTGAATAATCCTCCCTTTGCCGGATTATTTCCAATGTAATCATAAAAGGCTAATTTCTCAGGAATTTTCGACCAAGCTTCTGATAAACTTTGATTTTCGGCCAGCCCAGCGCTAATTCTTCGATATATTTCTTGCTGAAAGTATCCCTGATCCCATTGATAACGAGTGGGACCGAATAATTCGATCGGAGTAGTTGCTGAACCATACCACATAGTTCCGGCAACTACAAAAGCTGCAAAAAAGACAGCAGCGATACTGCTGGAAAGTACGGTTTCAATATTACCCATACGTAATCCTTTGTATAGACGTTGGGGCGGGCGGACACTAAGATGGAATAATCCCGCTAATATGCCCAATGTCCCTGCTGCAATATGATGAGAGGCTATCCCCCCTGGAACAAAAGGATCAAAACCTTCTACGCCCCATGCGGGATTTACTGACTGGACTTTTCCAGTTAGTCCATAAGGATCAGACACCCATATTCCAGGACCATACAAGCCTGTTACATGAAATGCGCCAAAACCAAAACAAGCCACCCCGGAAAGAAATAAATGAATTCCAAAAATCTTAGGCAAATCTAATGAAGGTTTTCCGGTACGTTCATCAGAAAAAATTTCTAGATCCCAATATACCCAATGCCAAATAGCTGCCAAAAAGCACAAGCCAGAAAACCCAATATGTGCCCCGGCCACACCTTCATAACTCCAAATACCGGGATCCGTTACCGCCCCCCCTGTAATACTCCAACCGCCCCAAGAATTGGTTATTCCTAAACGAGTCATAAAGGGTATAACGAACATACCCTGTCTCCACATTGGATCAAGAACGGGATCAGAGGGATCAAAAACTGCTAATTCATATAGAGCCATCGAACCGGCCCAACCAGCAACCAGGGCCGTATGCATTATATGGACAGAAATCAACCGACCAGGATCATTCAATACAACGGTATGAACACGATACCAAGGCAAACCCATGGAAATACCCCTTTCTCAAATCAAAATAGACACTATGTAACTTTATTGCATTGGAAAAGACTATGACTATCAATGGACCCCTGTTCTGTTCAGTGGATTATCTCGGAGCAAGGGTTAATATTTGTTCTATTCTATTGGTAATAATGGAACAATTATGTTTGTAGGAACAAAGAGAAACAGATCTATTTTATACCCGATAAGTACCAATATGCAATGGGGGTTGATACCTTTTTCTATGAGCAAATGCCGCCATATTTGTTCATCATTGGAAGGCTCTAGTCGTAAGAATTTTCCTTGAGTCATTCTATCGGCTTTTATGACCTTTTCTAATGTATTCTAGACAGAATATATGATAAAGAATATCAACCCTTATTGTTGATATTATGAAGAGAATAGCCCCATTATTACGTTTCCATATCAAAGTGAAATATAGTATTTAATTCTTTTTTCTTTCAGTTAATGCCTATTGGTGTTCCAAAAGTACCCTTTCGAATTCCGGGAGATGAAGATGCAACTTGGGTTGACATATAGTGCGACTTGTCAGATATATTGGGTCATGTGGGATTTCCCCGTTCTCTTCCCCGATCGAGATATCCTTCCCTTCGCCCAAGAAAGATTGGTTGAATCGTCAAAAATTTGGAGCGCGAAGTCCAACTAGATCCATTTGTAGGGGGATTCAGACTAATAGTATCAATTAGAATAATTTATGGTTGGCTTGGTTGAACCAATAAAATGACATGAAGTATCCAGGCTCCGTTTAAACAAATCCCAATTGGTAATATATCGATAATTATTGCTTGTATGAAAAATTTTTCCTATTTTTAAAAATTCTAAATGGAATAGATATAGGACTCATCTGAACCTTAATCACTCGAATAGACTAGATGAATTCAATATGTCGAATATCCTATTTTTTTTGGCAAAGGCATGAACTAAATGAAAAAAAAAAACGAAATCTTAGAAAAACAAAAATAAGCGGTATTAGACGCATTTGACCTATATGTGCAAAATAAATCGAGCAGATTTTTACCCGGAGTAGAGCATAAACCTAAAAGAATTAAAGAGGCCCCTTCAAGAACAAGAAAATTACATCGCGGTTTGCATCCGATCTCGATGAAACAATAAATCAACGAACAGTTAGTTCCAAAAATTATACCTATACAAATACTATTTCTTTATACATACTATCCTTTTTTTATGATTTTTTTTGAAATTTGCATATTGTTATATATTAAATTTTACTTTATATGATATGTAATTTTATATTCTGTGTATGATTCCCTTGTTCTATTTTGTATCTCGATATGGAGTCTTCTATATTATCTTTTTACTGTGATTTACTATATTAATCTTAATTATCATTATCTTTTTTTCTTTCTTTATTATATACTTTATTCTATATAAAATAGAATTTCTATTTTTTTCTAATTTCTAGTTATCTATTTTTATATATTTCTTTTTTATTTCTAGTAGAAATAAGGAAACGAGGAAAAACTCATATTTATTGAAAAATAGAAGACAACCCCCCTCATTAGAAGTTAGAAAGAACTGGTATAAAAAAAAGAGGGCAGTAATCTACACATTGATTTTTTTCTTTTTCACATTTTTTTTGAACCGTATGCATCAAAAGGTGCATGTACGGTTCCTAAGGGATACAATTTTACCCTAATCAACCGACTTTATCGAGCAAGATTACTTTTTTTAACCCAAGAGATTACGACCGAGACCTCGAATTATCTTGTTGGTCTTATCATATATCTCAGTATAGAGGATCAGACCCAGGATTTGTATTTGTTTATAAATTGTCCTGGCGGATGGGTATTACCCGGAATAGCTATTTTTGATGCTATGCAACTTGTGCTACCAGATGTATATACAATATGCATGGGAGTAGCCGCTTCAATGGGATCTTTTATCCTGGTCGGAGGAGAAATTACCAAACGTTTTGCATTCCCTCACGCTTGGCTTTGGCGCCAATGAGTTTTTTATTTGAGAAAAAAAGACTATGCCTTCACCACAAGAAATATCAAGATATATTATGAGTAGTGTTAAGTAAAAATAGTAAAAATAGCATGGCACTTTGAATTCGATATGCAAAATTTGGTTAGTTTTTTTTTTCAAAAATTAGATTATGTATCGAGAGAGGAGTATGAGATAAAGGGTATTCCCGATTTTTGATTTATCCGGAGTCCGTTTCAGCGTCACAAACTTTTATATTTTTATACCAAAAGACTCTTAATCCTAACCTAACAATATTTATGAGAGTACGAAAATAAAAAAAATTTCTTATTTCGGATCAAAAAGAAACTTTGGGATTGCTGAATTACAGACGAAATGAACGAAATGAATATATAAAGCAACGGAGCCATCATAGTATTTTGAACTCACGAAAAGAAGGGTGGTAATTGGATGATTTACTGATCTGGATCTGATCGATTCTATTTTTATTCGATGGAAGAGAAAAGTAAATTCCATTGTCGAGCCGTATGCAATGCGCAAAAGATGCACGTACGGTTGTTCAAGTTTATTGTTATTCCCTATCTTTTGTCTTCGCCTCATCAGGCGAGATGGAGGAACATTCTTTTTGTTATATCATCAGGGTAATGATGCATCAACCTGCTAGTTCTTTTCATGAGGGATCAACGGGCGAATGTATGATGGAAGCGGAAGAACTATTGACTTTGCGAGAAACACTCACAAAGGTTTATGCACAAAGAACAGGCCAACCTTTGTGGGTTCTAACCGAAGACCTGGAAAGGGATGTTTTTATGTCAGCAAGAGAAGCCCAAGCTCACGGAATTATTGATCTTATAGCGCATGAAGGAGTAGAAATAGTAAAGAAGGACCAATGGAAAGAGCCGAAGTAGTCAAATTCGCAAATTGATATTTTATCTTTTGACTTTACTGGGTAATATTCTATATAACTAGAAATAATTCATACTCATCAGGTTAGGATTGATCTAAACCAGTCCCTTATGTAAATGATTCAGCATGCCAACTATTAAACAGCTTATTAGAAACACAAGACAGCCAATCAGAAACGTCACGAAATCCCCCGCTCTTCGGGGATGTCCTCAGCGCCGAGGAACATGTACTAGGGTGTATGTGCGACTCGTTCAAATTATGAGCTGGGCTAACAACAGAAAAAAATTTCCAGTATCAATGATCATTACCTGTGAATAGGATAAAATGGAAGAACTCTGGTCACTATCGAAAAAAAAGATCTACCATATCCATCTATTGCGTTTGAAATTTATGGTTTCCCTTGGTGTAACCCTAATTAGCTCGATTTAAAATGAGAAGCAAGTTCCCATTGGTAGCAAATGCTATACATTAAGCGGGAAAGTACTATTTTTAAAGAAAAAAGATTATGCGCCCATTTTTGCAAAACGGACTAACAGGGTCAGCTATCCAGCTAACCTTCAAAACTAAATACCGTTACTGTATAGGCGGATCTCGTTGTGAAAGACCTATTACTGGATAATTCATGGGTAGAGCCAAAGATTTTGAATTGTACAAGTTACCAATAACGTTGACTAAACGAAGTAAAGGGCTCCGGTGTATAGAGAGGACCTCACCGTTTAAGAAGTAACCATAGAAACGAAGGAACCCACTATTTCTTTATTCATCTAGATTTACTACGCTTTTCTTTTTGTAGTATCAATCCAATTTCTTATTTCATTTGGAGTTGAGGCGAAATGCCTCGAAAAAAAGAAAAAATCGTGGTCGGGAAGGTTATAGTAGCAAAAGCCATTGGAATTCTTTTTATACATTGGAAAAATCCGTTTTGTTATTACCAGTGAGGAAAGAAGAAATAACTCAAAGAGAAAGAAAATCAATTAGTTATTTAGCAAAGTTTCATTTATTCAATGACCAGAGTTAGACGAGGATATATAGCTCGGAGACGGAGAAAAAAAATGCGTTTATTTGTATCAAGCTTTCGAGGGGCTCATTCAAAACCTATTCGTATTATTACTCAACAGAAAATAAGAGCTTTGTTTTCGGCTCATCGAGATAGAGATAAGAAAAAGAGAGATTTTCGTCGGTTGTGGATTACTCGGATAAACGCAGCAATTCGCGAAACAGAAAAGGACATATACTATAGTTATAGTCATTTTATACATGACCTGTACAAGAGGCAGTTGATTCTTAATCGTAAAATACTTGCACAAATAGCTATATTAAATAGGAATTGTCTTTATAGTATTTCCAATGAGATCATAAAAAAAGAAGATTGGAAAGAAGCACCCGAAATTTTTTAAACAAAGTTCCCCGGAGAAGGAACTCCGGGAAGGGAAGATAGAATAGAAATTAGTCCGATAAAATAAAAAAAGTAAACCTATTGTTTTTTTGTTCGAAAACCTCGAAAACCCGTAGTTCTAACAGCCGACTTGGCTCTTTCAAATTGTTTCTCGTTATTAAGAAAGGGTAACAAAGATAGAATACGAGCTTGTTTTATAGCAATAGTAATTAATCGTTGTTGTTTCAGAGTCAATCTATTCACGCGCCTAGATAAAATTTTTCCCTGTTCACTAATAAATCGACTAATTAAACTCATGTTTCTATAATCAATTCGGTCCCCCGATTGGAGCGGGGGCAAGCGCCTACGAAAAGGCCGCTTAGGTTTAAGGAAAGATCGCTTGGATTTATCCATGGTTTGTTTAGTTTATTTATTCCTTATAATATAAAAAATATTCTACCGAAAATCCTATTTCGGTCGGATCTAAAAAAAATGAATTCGAAATAGGATTTGGTTTTTTTCTTCTTTTCTTTAATTTGAATTTGTTTATTTTCTATTTTTATATATGTTATATGTTATCTTTACTTTATTTATATATTTGATATTTCTATTTTTGTTTATTTATATGCGCTTATCGCTTATATTATTATCCATTTATATTCTATATAGCTTCTAGTCCGGAATCCTTTTTTTCTATTCTATATTTTCTAATATTATTTCTTTTTTTATGAAAAAAAATTCTAAAAAAATTCTAATAGAATTCCATATATTAGAATTCTTATCTATTGCATAGAATAATATGTATGTTTTTTATTACATTTTCTTATCCATTTTTTTATGCATATCATATAATGAAATATATGTATAATATATGTCCTTCTCGGTTCGATCTATTTCTTGATCTCTCCATGAATTGTATGCTTGTAACAATAGGGACAGAATTTTCTCAATTCCAATCGACTGGGCGTGTTACGTCGATTCTTTTGAGTAATATATCGGGAAATACCCCTTGATTCCTTATTAACATTCTTTCGAACACAACTAGTACATTCCAAAATCACGCTTACTCGGACATCTTTACCCTTGGCCATGAACCCCCTTTTTGTGTGTGACTTTTTTATTCAAGCAACTCTTTTATTTTCGACCCAAAGCGGAAAGAAAAAAATTGCTAACTAGAAATACACTTCAAAAAATTTCGTTGCAGTAAATAGAGGAATCGTAAATATATATATATAAAAGAATTTGAATATGAAATAGAATTCAGTATCCGTATAATAAAGAATACGTAATCTAATGATTTTTAACTCTATTTTTTTGTTAGGACTAATATTTATCTTTAGAGTTCGAAATTTTTCCTCTAATTATATTTCTAATCCCAGCACAGTATTTCATTTAAGTCTCGTGTATGAGACTTTTGCCCTAGCCCCACATTTTAATTTCCGTTCTCACTCTTTTTTTTTAATTGAATTTTCAATTCGAGCTTGCGCCCAAGCTTTGCTGTGCTGAGGTTGAATCCTTTTTTCTTTCTCCCTTTTCGAATATAAGGTTAAAGGGAGAAAGGGCGGGGGATTAGTCACAGATAGTGGATCCTATCTCTAATCTTCGTTACCCCCTTACCGTGTCAATAACTAGAATGAAAAAAAGGGGAATGTTAACGCATCCGGGAAAAAACGATTGATTTCTATCAATAGACCTGCTAAAGATCCGAACCATAAAGTACTTAGTACCGGTGCCACGGAGAGATATGTTTTTAGATCTCGCATTGAAAATCCTCCTTCTTTTTTTCTTTATTTATATATTGTAACAGATAAGAATAATACATATATAATAGATGATCAGATGCATATGTATTTAAAAAGAAAAACCACTTATGAAATTCCTAAAGCAAATCAAAATGTACAACAATCCAGTAGATAAGATTTTCTACCTTTATTTTAAGTTAAAAAAGTAATGCATCTTTCCTGCTGCCCTAAAAGCCTTTTTTACTTTACAGCGTATATGTATCCAACGACTTTTATATTATATCATATATGAAAAAAAAAGAAAAAATGGCAAGATCTATTGTGTATCTAAATAGGAGAAATAATGATGTGGAAAAAAAGAAAAGGATTCTTTACAATAACACTGTAAACCTATTTATTAAAATTAAAAGGGATGTAGCGCAGCTTGGTAGCGCGTTTGTTTTGGGTACAAAATGTCACGGGTTCAAATCCTGTCATCCCTACCTATTACTTTTCCTCTGAGAAGTAAAGAGGAATTCATTGAGATCGATGAAATCGATTCAAATTGGACATATATAATCTGTCATTTTTAGAATACTATTCTACTACTATAGAATAGTATGATATATAAGACTATTAATATATATATCATATTATAGTAGTGTATAATACTATATATACATATAACACATATACAATTCGAACTATATATTCGATACTTCTATATCTGTGATACGCATGCAGGATGTAGTATTGGGTTATAAAAGGATTCCTTTTCTTTTTTGTTCTTTACTGTCTGTGATAAGAAAGCGCTCTTAGTTCAGTTCGGTAGAACGTGGGTCTCCAAAACCCGATGTCGTAGGTTCAAATCCTACAGAGCGTGATTCCATTCTTATTAATTCTAATTAGACTTAAATAATGGAAGAAAAATCGAAAATTGACCTCCTGTGGCTTAAATTAAAGAAAGGAGGTCAATCAACAAAAATTGTTAACTAATCAAAGGTCCAACTGATCACCACGCCTATATTGTAAATATGCAGTTACGAATAATCCAGCCAAAGTAATAGGAATCAAACCTAAGACGATTCCAAATAGAAGTACTTCAATCATTTCAATTTTTTTGAAAGGAAAGGGGGGAGGTAATATCTATCCCTAAATTTTAATCCTAATTGTCCATGAATCTCAATAACCGAAATTTGCAAAATTTCGCGAAAAATCGATAAAATTAAAATAAAGAGCTATAAAGAACTTAAAAAATACATGAAATCCTACAGAAAGATTTTTTTATGATTCTGAATTGTTGATTCAATTTATTTCAAATAAGCCGTATCTTGCTCAGACCAATAAATAGAGCTGAGGTTATGGTTAAAGCTGCTAGTAGAAAACCGAAATAACTAGTTAGAGTAGGCATGAAGGAGCTAAATCAAATATGTTTTTTTATACATATATTTATAAAGCACTTACCTAAGTTTACATTTTTTGTGAAAGATAGGGACGAAAATAAGAAAAAATACCAATTGAATTGAAAGAATAAGTTCAATTTATTCCTCAATCATTACATTTAGTACATTATTTAGTACATTATAAATATAGATATAACTAAGAAAAAAAAAGGAAGAGAGGTAGAAAAAGAAATCGACTCATTGTCTGTTACATCTACAAATTCCGTGATTTCTAATCAACAGATTTTTTGAGCAACTCTTGTAGTAAATTAATAAAAAGAAATAAGAACTGTTTCATGTAACTTTGTTAACAAAAACTCTCATTATCGAAGAAGAAAACAGGAAAAGCATTTCTAATTTGAGCGTTTCCTTTTTTTAATGATAAGCAAAAGGATATCAACACGATCACGCAAAAAAAGAAAATTTGGATTTTTATTTTAGTTCAAATCGATTTTAAGATGATTCATTCTTATTATCTTTATTTTAGGTTCTACATTAA